AATAATGAGATAACCATTTTAGTAAATGATGCGGAGAAGGGTAGTGACATTGATCCGCGAGAAGCTCAGCGAACTCTTGAAATAGCTGAAGCTAACCTGAGTAGAGCTGAAGGCAAGAGACAAGCAATTGAGGCGAATCTAGCTCTCAGACGAGCTAGGACACGAGTCGAGGCTATCGATGCTATTTCATACTAATACTAGTCGATGTATCAGAATAATCAAAAGTTATACACCATATTCGTATTCCGTCAATTGGATACAATCAATTGTAATCCGATGCAACGAACAAAAACAAATTGAATAGTGGGACGGTAAGACGTAATAGGGAAAAGATCAAAAATCAATAAAAAAAAGGGAGAAGTAGAAAAACTTATTAGATACCATTGACTCCGGTATCTAATAAGTTCTACCTACTATTGGATTTGAACCAATGACTCCCGCCGTATGAAAGCAATACTCTAACCACTGGGTTAAGTAGGTCATTTATCATCACAAAGAGAAAAAATGGGACCTATCACATCAGAGATTATAGATAGAATATTACTTATAAGCAATACCAATGCTTCGCAGGAAACGGACCAGAGAGCTATCATGTCGGATTATGGAATATCGATCTTGACAAGAAATGATCTAGATGTTAAGATATCTATGACAAGGGCTATAGCTCAGTTAGGTAGAGCACCTCGTTTACACGTGCGCCAATGCTTTTCAGGGGAGTCCCAATCAAAAGAATTGATCTTATTGAGAAATCGGTGTCTTACTCCATTGATTCGAGGGAACGGGAGAACAATAGCCTGACAATATTAGGTTCGGTCCGATTCAGGTGCCAATTCAGGCGCCAAATACAAAATAGAACCAATCATTGATTTGATAATTGATAAGGTGAAAACCCAGTCCATTCAATGCTAGGCATAATGAGTATAAGGACCTCAAAATAAGCTCTTTTCATCCTATGAACTTTGAGGTGTATGAAGTATCATATTTGACTCTGGGTTCGGATCGATAGAGACTCCATTTCATTTAGGTTGATCTAGGCCGGAGGCAGACCTACGTCAAGGTAACCTTTTGAAAGACTTTGGTATTGCTCCTGGATCAGAACAGAATCCAAATAAAATAAGGAATAAGAGCACACGGAACCATCTTGTTATCTTCCTGTCAAGAAAAATATGGTGGACTAACTGATCGATCCATCAGTTGATGAAAGAGCCCGATGCAAAAAAAAATGCATGTCGGGTCTTTGAAACAGTTCGAATCATTTCGATAATAATCAGTTTGATCTGTTTTACCGAGAAGGTCTACGGTTCGAGTCCGTATAGCCCTATACATTTACATTTTTGTATATTTTTGTACCTATTTCCTCATTAGTCCCTATGGCTGGCCGATCCATTTGGCCATACTTATTATTTTTATTTATTTTATGCAATCTACTCCAATTGCTCGTCATTCCAATTCTACCAATGCAGACTTTATGCAAGAAAATTAGGGTCCTGTTTGCACTTGGAAGAGTTAGGAATCCCCCAACGCATCTCTTTTTGGCGGAACAAAAACCCCAATTTTTTATCTCTGAAACAATGAATTGGTCCTAAATGTATCAATGTTTGTGTCCTCTTCTATTTCTATGGGTTAGTTTTTGGGTTTTGTCTCTCGAATCATTTGATAACGCGTGATGACATTCAAAATTTGTTCTATAGATCACTTATGATTCAATCGAATCTACCACCGTGCTACGCTCCGTCGTGTAGGGGTGAGGGATGCTTCAAAACAAATCTTTTTTTTTTGATTTTATTGTCACGAAACCTCGCCCATTGGTAGGTCTTACTTGGTGTTATTGCATTAACAAAACAAGGATTTCGAGTCATTCCATTTCGGACCCATCTTTAGTCCTAAAGATCGCGATTTGGAATCACTCTTTCAAGACTTCTAACTCTACTAACTCTACTTAAATAACTTGATTGTTTCTGGGGTGGGGGGTCAGGTCTGGTTAGTGCAGGCCAAAAGTACCTAATTTAGGTATAGGAATCCATGAGTTGTTCTATGTCTATGTAAGAATTCCTCGGAATTCAACGGATTGAAGCAATTAAGTATAAATCTGGGAAAGGGGGGAGAACCCCATTGGCAGATGCATTCCGTATCGAATCAATAGAAGCAAGGATCCTCTACTCGGATCTTAATGAAAAGAATCTACCGACGTCAACCAAGTGGAATATACTATATATATATATGAATTGAAATTCATTTTTCATTTCTAAATTAACTAATCAAAATCAATTGTTATTTTGGTTAAGCAGTTATGGAAGAATTGACAATTCCGATTAGAATCGACTAATTCGGTATATTCCACATTCATAGGAGTACATCTATGTTTCTGCTTCACGAATATGATATTTTCTGGGCATTTCTAATGATATCAAGTGTTATTCCTATTTTGGCATTTCTAATTTCCGGGGTTTTAGCCCCGATTCGGGAAGGGCCAGAGAAGCTCTCCAGTTATGAATCGGGT